AATATGAACTTTCTACTTATGATCGTCACGAATTGAATTACAATCAAATTTCATTGGGTCGGTTACCAACATCAGTAATTGATGATTACACAATTCGAACAATTTCGAATTCACCTCAAATAAAAAATGGATAGAACCCTTTGATTAAACAAATAAAATGAAAATTAATATTAATTAATATTAAAAAATATTAATTAAGGCTCAATTTGGATCTATTTGGATCTAAAAGGATATGATTTTTTTAGTATGAATACAAACCTTTTATTAGTTGGTCCTTTTATTTGGATTGAAAGTGTATTTCTACATTAGAGTAATGATTTCAAAATATATATAATATAGTTTCAAACCATTTTTCGGATATTGAATTAGAATACTCCAATAACACTATCTATATCAACCCAGACCCATTTTAATTTCATTTAGTTAAGGAGTACCATAAAAAATAGAATCACTTCTTTTTTTTCTGCTCAGATCAATAAACTCATGAAATATCTCAATTTATATATTTTTTAAATGAATTTACCTGGACCAATACACGATTTTCTTTTAGTCTTTCTGGGGTCGGGTCTAATCTTAGGAGGTCTAGGAGTGGTATTACTTCCCAATCCAATTTATTCTGCCTTTTCGTTGGGATTCGTTCTTGTTTGTATATCTTTATTCTATATTCTATTGAACTCCTACTTTGTAGCTGCTGCGCAGCTGCTTATTTACGTAGGAGCTATAAATGTTTTAATCATTTTTGCTGTGATGTTCATGAATGGCTCAGAATATTACAAAGATTTTCATCTTTGGACTATTGGGGATGGAGTTACTTCGGTGGTTTGTACAGGTCTTTTTTTTTCACTAATTACTACTATTCCAGATATGTCATGGTACGGTATTATTTGGACTACAAAATCAAACCAGATTCTAGAGCAAGATTTGATAACTAATAGTCAACAAATTGGAGTTCATTTATCAACAGATTTTTTTCTTCCATTTGAACTCGTTTCAATAATTCTTTTAGTTGCTTTAATAGGTGCAATTGCTGTAGCTCGTCAATAATAAAAAAGAAATTCAAGTATGGAATTTTTGTTATATGTGATTCAATCGAATCGATTGCATTGAGGATTGCATTGTTGTTTAGATTGAAATTAATAAGATTGATAAGGAGTTGGTTAATGATGCTCGAACATGTACTTGTTTTGAGTGCCTATTTATTTTCTATCGGTATCTATGGATTGATCACAAGTCGAAATATGGTTAGAGCTCTTATGTGTCTTGAACTTATATTGAATGCAGTTAATATCAATTTTGTAACATTTTCTGATTTTTTTGATAATCGTCAATTAAAAGGAGACATTTTTTCAATTTTTGTTATAGCTATTGCAGCCGCTGAAGCGGCTATTGGACTGGCTATTGTTTCATCAATTTATCGTAACCGAAAATCAACTCGTATTAACCAATCGAATTTGTTGAATAACTAGTATTAATCATATAAATTCTAATATTCATAAAGGAATTCGAATTAGTATGTTTGCTATATTAAATTAAAGTATGACCGTGTTTTCAAAAACCTAAGAAATCAAAGTATTTTGGACCTTTCGAATAAACCAATCCAGAAGTAGATTTATTCGAAAAATTCTGATAACTTGTTGATTCATCTGGTATCTAAATATAGGATTTGTTAATTAAGTTTACTAGGTCGAAAATTTATGACTTTCAAAAATGTATAGATTCAATGTCACATTCAGTAAAGATTTATGATACGTGTATAGGATGTACTCAATGTGTCCGAGCTTGCCCGACCGATGTATTAGAAATGATACCTTGGGACGGATGTAAAGCTAAACAAATTGCTTCTGCTCCAAGAACCGAAGACTGCGTTGGTTGTAAAAGATGTGAATCCGCCTGTCCAACGGATTTCTTGAGTGTTCGAGTTTATTTATGGCATGAAACAACCCGCAGTATGGGTCTAGCTTATTGATACGTTCGAAAAAATTTTACTTGAATCCATTTTCTTTTTTTTACCGACAAAACCCGTGCTCAAAATATTTTGAGCACGGGTTTTTTTCTGGTCCAAGTCTATCTTGTCTTTACTACGAATTATTTTCCTTGGTTAACAATAATTGTAATTTTGCCAATATTTGCAGGTTCCTTAATTTTTTTTCTTCCCCATAGAGGAAATAAGGTCATCCGTTGGTATACTATATTTATCTGCATTTTCGAACTACTTCTAACGGCCTATACATTCTGTTATCATTTCCAAACAGATGATCCATTAATCCAACTGATGGAGGATTATAAATGGATACAGTTGTTTGATTTCCATTGGAGATTAGGAATAGATGGACTTTCTATAGGACCTATTTTACTAACGGGATTCATCACCACTTTAGCGACTTTAGCAGCTTGGCCGATTACTCGGGATTCTCGGTTATTTAATTTCCTGATGTTAGCGATGTACAGTGCTCAAATAGGATTATTTTCTTCTCGGGACCTTTTACTTTTTTTCATTATG